TCCTTAGAAAAGGATTCTATCAAAAAAGATTCTATCAAAAAGGATTCTATAAAAACAATGATAACTAGATATGAATAGAAGAAGAAAAGAAGGAAATAAAAAAACATAGTATAGAAAAGATATCCAAAATGATATAGAAATCATTATCCTACCCTTATTTTTTATTTCCTTAATTTAATTGAATTTCATTTGATTAGGGCAAAACCTCTGCCTTTTTTAAAATATCCTGAACAGTTCCTGTAGGTTGAGCACCTTTTTCAAGGAAATAGAGAATAGCGGGAACGTTTAAATAAGTTTGATTCTTGATCGGATCATAAAAACCCACTTTCTGAAGATCTCTTCCTTCTCTTCGGGATCGAACATCAATTGCAACGATTCGATAGACGGCTCATCGGGATAGATGTAGATGAAAAAGAACCCCCCCCCCTAGAACCGTATAGGAAGTTTTCTCCTCGTACGGCTCGAGAAAAAATGATGTTTTGTCTATGGATAAAATTAGAATAAATAGAAAATCTGTAAAATGAATTAGTCTATACTATAATTTCAAATTTCAATTTAACTCATAGTCATTTTTATTTAGCTGCGTTGCTGAAAAAAAATCATTTGTACTCATAACTCAAGTTCAATAATATAATAATTCTCAAATATATTAAAGATTTTTCTTTAAGAGATTTTTTTATTGAGTGGTCTTTAACCCACCGTTTTTGTCTCGTTTAAAATTTATTTGGATTCTTTATTCGGATCCGTGAGACAATTGAAGTGGTGTTTCCTTGTTCTGGGATCCTTTATTTTTGTTTTAAATCATTGGGTTTAGACATTACTTCGGTGCTTCTTAATCCTTTCAAAATGGTAGCAACATACCCCTTTTGGGATTTCTTTCTATCAAAGAATCATACCGAGGTTGATTCATGCGCGATACACTGTCGATCGAAAAAGTTTTAGCCGTTCCAACAATTTTGAAAATTTGTTGGAATGGAATCCTTTCGATTTCTATATCGAAGATATACTTACGAAGTTGTTCCAATTTATTAATTGGCATTAACCCTAGATCGTTGCCCCTGAGAAATTAATAAATACTTTCTACTCGAGCTCCATCATGAACTATTTACATTAGAACCCAATAAAAAAAGAAGGGTTCTAGTAGAATACAACAAACGACGTCGAGCCAAGAGCACCTTCATTCCTATATAAAATGGTGGATGTAACAATAAGAATCCACACCGGATCATGTCCTTCAAGTCGCACGTTGCTTTCTACCACATCGTTTTAAACGAAGTTTTACCATAACATTCCTCTAATTTGGAACCAGTATGGAATTGATTCAATTATGGAATCATGAATAGTCATTGGTTCAGTCGGTACAGAGACATAGTTATTTATATTTAAAGAGAATATCTACACAGATAATAAAGATTTTTCTGAAGAAATTTTAGCAAAATGCCGTCTTTTTTTGTCTGAATAGAACATTTTTCTATAAATCTCTATCTCAAAAAAATATCTAACAGAAATATTAAGAAATCCAAATATAGAAATAACATAACTAACAGAAATCGCACAAATAAAATAAATAAATTCTATTTGACTCTGCCTCTTCAAGTGACTCAATAAGATAGACTGACCATTTTCAACTTCCCAACCTAGAAGGAATCATTACAAATCTTGATAGTTGAAAAAGTTTTCTACTTCTACATCATTCTTTGAGTCAAGTTTTACTCCTTTTTATTATCATAAAAAAGGAAGATCTCTGTTTCTTTTCAAATGGAATTGTCAATGATGCAAAGCAAATAAGCTAAATAGATCGAACAATAAAAAGAAATATCATTGTTAAATATTTAAATTTTCATATTTTAGGGACGCAATTTAGTTTTCACAAAAATGAAAACACTATTGTCACTGAAATAGGATAACCATACATACCTATAGGCTAAGCACTTCCTCGTTTTATATATATTTTCATATTTTTTTAACCTGAGATTAAGTAATCTTTCTCCAACTGTGATCTATGCCCCATTTTCTATGGGTCACAAAAGGGTTCAGTTACTTTTGCATGTCATTTGAACTCGATTTAGTTTGGTTTGTGAAAAAGTAAGATATGATTCCGCAAAGAATAAAAAAAGTCTATCCAAACCTTGAAACAGAACCTTGTTGAACAAAAAAAAGAAGTATTAGAATACAATGGATATGCTCTGGGACGGAAGGATTCGAACCTCCGAATAGCGGGACCAAAACCCGTTGCCTTACCGCTTGGCTACGCCCCATTTCTATTTTTATTGGATACTTATACTATTAAAGAATAATATTGGTATTAAGTGTTCGTCAATTCCAGTCCAACTATAGAAAATCTTTATTCTTTATAGAATCTATTATAGATTCGTGCTAGGATTTTGGCATGTGTATCTCTAGAATTAATTCAATGGAATTTATTGATCATTACATATAATTCAATTAAGATATTGTATGAAAGTATGATTTCTTCTATTCTCCTTTGAGAATCGGAGGATTTTTGATTGAGCAGAAAAAGAAGGATTTTTTGTCTACCTTACTTTACTTCATTTTTCCTTATATCAATAACTCAATCAAAATGCAATTATCTCGACGAAAAAAATGTCTGTTATGCTTAATATCTTTAGTTTGATCTGTCTTAATTCTGCCCTTTATCCGAGTAGTCTTTTCTTGGCCAAATTGCCCGAAGCCTATGCTTTTTTGAATCCAATCGTAGATTTTATGCCAGTCATACCCCTGTTCTTTTTTCTTTTAGCCTTTGTTTGGCAAGCTGCTGTAAGTTTTCGATAAGATCTTTAATACTATCCTAGAAAATTCATATTTATTCGAGAAAAATTATAACAATTGATAAGATCAAATAAGTCTGACAGTATGAACCTTCGATTCAAACATTGAAATTCTCGGATAGCCACGAGACGCCCTATTTCCTGATTTTAATCCTTTTTACGGCGAAATACCTTATTAGCTTCAGGTCCCTTACAATATCTAATTTGGGTATGAAAGTGATTTGTGGTAATCAAAGACTCTTATTACAAATTTCAACTTCATTTGAATTTCTGAACATTCTTTTCTATTTCTAGAATTCTTTTCTTGGTGTTAAAATAGGATATGTGATATAAAAATAGAGGATCTATTGTCTTTTCTCGTTTTTCTTTTTCAAAAAATGATCTTGGAGGTTGTGTAATGCTTACTCTCAAACTTTTCGTTTATACAGTAGTAATATTCTTTGTTTCTCTCTTCATCTTTGGATTCCTATCCAATGATCCAGGACGTAATCCTGGACGTGAAGAATAATTTTTTTGTTTTTATTGCTTGATTTTATAATTTTCTTAAGATTTTTTTTTAGCTATTTCACACATTTAACAAGGAAAAAATAAAAAGGGGTTTGCAAAATTTGAAGGAAAAAATGGAAACTCATCAACGGAAAGAGAGGGATTCGAACCCTCGGTACGAATAACTCGTACAACGGATTAGCAATCCGCCGCTTTCGTCCACTCAGCCATCTCTCCCAATTGAAAAAGATAATTACTATGTTACATTACACATCAAGTAAGGATTAAAGAAAGTATTTCTTTCACATTCTTTATCGTTATTATATAATTAGCAATTCAATTTAGATGCTCGAAAGATCCAAATAGAAAGATAAATAAAGAACACCTTCTTTCTTTTATTTTGTTTGAAGTGCCTTTTGGGCCTGGCCCGGTCAATACCCAGCCAGGCCTTTTTTTGTTCCAACGAATTCCCTTTATTTATAGGCAACATACTATAATAGCCAATTTAGTATCTGTATAAGAATATCCGTTCTGGGGTTTACATATACCTATAATTTTTGTTATAATGGAAATTGAGAAGGATTTTTTATTAAAAAAATAAATTAAGTATGTATCAAAAAATTTTTGCTTATTCTTATGTCATTAGGCAAACCAAAATTTATATGCAAATCCAAGAATAATTCACGAATTGTCAGTCAATAAATAGTTAATGGTTCCCATAAATTTAAGTTTTTTGAGTAAAAATATACATTTGATTTTTCAATATAAAAGTGAGTGGAAGTTTGTGTGTTTTGAGATACTATACAGTCAATCGAAGGGGCAGATCAAATACAATCAAAAGGGGAAAAACGGTTTCTTTTCTAATTTTTCTAAATTTAGAAAAAAGGATTAAAAAGGGATGCAAGTACAATATTTACTAATCCAACTCAAAAAGGGAAATTTTTATCCTATTGTGTATCGTTTTGGCGGCATGGCCGAGTGGTAAGGCGGGGGACTGCAAATCCTTTTTCCCCAGTTCAAATCCGGGTGCCGCCTCATCAACAAACGAATCGAAATCTATTATTCTGTTCCGCTATTTTTTTATGTTCTGGGGATTTTGTAAAAGATTGGAAATCTTTGAATCTAAAATTCAAAGAAAGATTATAATGGTCGAAGCAAGACTTCCAGATTCTCTTCTACTGCTAATGTAATGTCTATTGATTGGGTCTTGAATTACATTGGATAACCGGCCGAGAATTCCACTACTAGTTTGGAAAGTACTTTCTATACTGTAATCTACATATATAGACTCGCGAGAATCTCTGAGTGTTCAGGCATTCAATCACTATTAGATTGAGATTGGATAGATAATTTACCTTTTATAGAAAAAAAAAAAAAGCCCAAAACAATTTTTACCCCTCGTCAAGAGTATAATATACTATATCCCAACTCCTTCAGAGAGACAATCGGGAAAGGGTACGGATTATAAATCATATAGGAATTTTTAAAATCCATTTATTTGATTGATTCATCAATAGTGTTCGCCCAGAATCCCTTTTTGACTCTGGACCATTCATTCTACTATTATTAGTGAGCAATAATGGAATAATTCTATCATAGAGATAAGGGACATAATTCACATGGATATAGTAAGTCTCGCTTGGGCTGCTTTAATGGTAGTCTTTACTTTTTCCCTTTCACTCGTAGTATGGGGAAGAAGTGGACTTTAGAAGCACTCCTAATTTAGTTGAGAAATGAAAAGGTATCAATTGTTTTATAGATCGTTCTGCAACGCATTCTTTATTTAAATTGAAATAATTTTCAAATAAAAATATCTTCATTTCGAAATTCCATTAGATTCTAGTGGAGAAATGTATTCTATAACAGTAAAACAATTATTTCAGATTCATTGGAAATTTTCAGATTCATTGGAATATAAATATATATATATAAATGTATGAAAGAAAAGATTGGGTCCTACGTCAATTCCAAATATGGATTAATAACTACATATATTGAATTGAAGATAGAAGCTAATATAGCATACCCTTTTTATTAGAAAGTCAAGTACAACTTTATACACTACTATAACACTAATAGAGAGTATGGTAAGTAAGAAAGAAATTTCTTACTTACCATACTCTCGGATCTCATAGAATATCGCCGATTATAGCCCCTTGATTTCAGCAAAAATAGAATACTTTTCTTTTGATTTCTTCAAAGAATTCAGAAGTCGAGTTTCATTTAAAGTAATTAATTAATTATTTTGACTTACTGTTTTTACGTAAATTATAAGTAGAAAAGCAGTAGGAACTAAAATGAACAGTGCAGTAGCAATAAATGCAAGAATATTTACTTCCATAATCTCATCGTTTTTTTTTATTTCACAATACAATAACTCGGGATTTAATCCCATAGAGATGATAAATCTTTCACCTGTCAATTCAATGAATGCATTACCTATCGATGATATTGAATCGGATCAATATCATGAATAACAATATCTGAGCTATTAAATTAATTAGTCGTGGAGAATTAATAGTATATAACATATGAAGATCTTTTATCCATACCGAATCCAAGATAGGATTCCCGGACCAATCAAAAATTCCTTTATTTATCCTTCTTTTCTGTTCTTTCTTTTCTATAACCTACCTTAGGTCTTCCTTGTAGAACCATCAAATGAAGTATAATCTAACCCGTCCGTTTCCATTAACTACAAAACCCCACCAACAAACAATACAAGTGAAGTGGAAAAAGACAGGAATTAGGTTTTAAATTTTAGTGATCCTCTTTTCTTTGGAAGACAAAACAAAGAAGTATGAGAAAGACGAGTCGCGGCAGAAAAGATGAAATATTCTGTCAACTTCACTATTTTAGTTATTTTCATTTTATTTTAGGGTGTGTTCTTTTTTCGAGAGAATCCTGAAAAAAAAAAAGAGGGAAACCCCTTCGGAATTCAATTATTCTCTCTGTCCCTTCATTTCACAGAAAATGGAGAGGCGAATTGATGTACTTATTGGATCCGTCGGGACTGACGGGGCTCGAACCCGTAACATCCGCCTTGACAGGGCGGTGCTCTAGCCTATTGAACTACAATCCCAGGGAAATAAGAAGAGATCTAGCAGAAAATTTAGATTCTTTTTTTTATTCTATTGTGTTGTATCAGGTATTTCTTAAGAACAAGAGGGTTATACCATCTGATAGTAGATTGGTGAATTGTTGGGCCGAGCTGGATTTGAACCAGCGTAGACATATTGCCAACGAATTTACAGTCCGTCCCCATTAACCACTCGGGCATCGACCCAACGCCTAATTCATTTTAGACGTTCCATAATCAACTTCCTTTCGTCTCCCAAGTAGACTTGACAAATACATATCATTTGAAATCAAATATAACATTTGATATAAAATAGAAAGTATCTTCTGAGTAGACTAATAGAAGGACTTGACAAATACGGATCACTTGATAGAAAATCCCACTCCTATAGTCTTTAGTCTTGGTATACCCCCAGAGGGACTTGAACCCTCGTTTTCTCCGTGAAAGAGAGAGGTCGTAACCACTGGACCATAGGGGCCTATGCCACCTTCATTCATAAATCAACTAGAAATAGGTAATAAGACAAATACCATAGGTAACTAAGGCCACCTTAACTTAATATAACTCAGGCCTAGAGCCGCCTTTAGGATTTAGGTGATGCATAGGATATAAATAAAAGGGAAAAACTCGTTAACTATTCTGAGGATTAATGGTAATCAAACTTTACCATTAAACTATACAATCTTGAAACTTGATTTCATTGGTCTTTCTCGTCTTTATCTTTCTGATTCCCAAAGGGTTATGCGTTGGATCCAAGATCCTTCACTCCGCAGTAGATTCAAGGTGGTTTACCAAACTATGATTTGTTCGGTCAAATTATATTGAGCCCTAAGTCATACTGTCAATTAACGACACGACAGGACAAGAGGGCAATAAAAGAAGAGAGAAGACGGAGATCTAGATTAGCTATACCCGCGTTAATAATAATATAAGTTAATAAATACAACATTCATACAGTTTTCTGGTATTCAATATTGAAGTAGATTAGAATATCTATGCCGTTATTATACATTATAATATAAGAAACTTAATAAGTTTTCATATTATAAATCCCAAAGCATTGTAAGCCTAAGTGGGAGAATTGGGTTTCTAGGACTGTTTTATCAATTCTGTTTCGGTTGCATCTCTTAAAAATGACAATTAATT